GGTTCCCTATTTTAGGAACCATATGAATAATGGAGAAACTCCATGAAAGGAACATTAATGATTCATATAAATCACTTAACGGGAAATGTCTCGAATAAATCCAACGAGTAACTAATAATCCTGTTATACAGAAAAAAGTGGCTATCATGCCTTTTTCTGACGGATCACATAGTCCTACAATTTCATGGACTAATAAAGTCACCAAATAAATCGTAATGACAATTGAAATGATCGAAAAAGAGATGTGAGTGAATATATGTTCTAAAGTCGCAAATATCATAAAAAAAAAATCATTAAAAAAAAGAGGGGTCCCTCAATTACGGAATGTAAATTCCGAATTAAATTCATTATAGGATCTAATGTGTCCTTTTTAGAGGATGGAGGATGCCGCCACTCGGACTCGAACCGAGATGCTCTAGCACTGCTTCCTAAGAGCAGCGTGTCTACCGATTTCACCATGGCGGCTTGATCGAAATAATAATAGCCCATATAATGTTCAATCGTCGAGATTGAAAGATTCAATGCAATATATTTTAGGAAACGTTAGAATCGATGAATAAAGACTCGTTCAAATGAATATTTGAACTTCAATAATCCTTAGTATCCCGGTATGGTGTCATTTTTAACAACAGGCTTTCACGTAGTATAAGTTCTTCTGGAACAGTTGGAACTAGATGGTTATGTCCTCAGTTGAGGTCTAGAACTAAGAATTGTCCCTTTTTATATCATTTTTTGATGATTCATTTCTCATTTATCTGATTTCATGGATCGGAAATGAAAAAAGATTCATTTTTCACTGAACAAAAGAAAATAAATAGGATTTTTTATGTATCACAATTGGATAACTACATCCAAGGGATTTCTATAAATATTTAGATAGTTTGGTATCAAAACTGTATTAATGGTTGGGATCCTCATTGTATACATAATTCGTGTGAGGATTTACCGAACCAATTAGGTATTGGGCTGCACATAAAACAAAAGAGTTTCAATCTCTATTGGAATTCTACGCTATGTACTTTACTTATAAATAAAGTATATTCTATATAAAATAGATTGATCGATCCTACGGTCCAAACATAGGATCTATTTTGGATTAAGGAAGATTGAATTATTCTTCGTACATAAATATCGACCTAAAGGGGATCCGGGGAGTTTTTATTGATTGGGTCGAAACAAGAGGGAATCTATGTAGTGATTCGGAGAGTTACAAAGCAAAGTCTTAAAATATATATTTCAATCAATTAGTTTCAAGGATCCATTCATTTTTACTACTGTCGTTCATACTTGTTTCAGATCTTCCAAAAATCTTAATGATGTATAACTATTGGAGATACATAATCGAATAAACTTCTTCCTAAAAAAAGAAACTTCTTCCTAAAAAAAATCTTTTTTTTTGGGGGGGGGAAATAACAACCCCCATCTCGCGAATTATCAAAATCTACTATAATGAAAAGTGAAACCTTGTATTTTGTGTTTAACTATTTCTTTTTTGTTGTTGTTTTTCAAACAACAACAAAAAAGAAATAGTACCGTTCTTAGAACCCAATAGACAGAATAATTCTTATTCTACATACCACAACAGCCGGTTCAGTTCTATCTCATATAGATGAGTTCAAAACATTAGTTAATGTGAATTATTCATCTTATAAATCATCCAATTCATCGAGTCATGTCGATTCAGATTATTCCAAGGCTTTATTACTTGTTTGTCGCACAAAAAAACTTTTTGAATGCCCGGTAGAAATAGATTTAGCTAAAGATAAAGCTTTTACCGCCGCCCAATATCCCTTTTTCTTCCAAATATTTCTACGAATACGCTTTTTTGAGATAGAAGTACGTTTCTTTGGAACCGCCATTTTAAAATAAAGAAGTTACTTTTATAGTTGGATGTGAAAGACATGTATTGTTCAAAATGGATCGTTCTTGCTATTCATTATCTATATTTATTCCATAGCGGATACTTCCTTCATAACATACAAAAATATAGATACGTGTGCATCACATAGAGTACACTAGGGATAAAAAAAGAAATAGAAAAAAGAAAAACGATGTGATTTTCAAAGGAATTTTTTTTTGTTCCACATCTCTATTACATACAATGCCCGAAGAAAGAAGAATTCGTACTAATTTGTACCTTCATATCTTCATTCCGATCTATGTCTATGAGGTCCGCTACCATAGAAATTGAACCGGTTGTTGTTGATAAGAATCAAAAAGGGTTCCAATTCATATCTCAATCTCAGTCTATTTATATCTCGTTGTCTTACATTGAATAAATCGAAAAGCTTAAGAATCCTTACCTAATTTAAGAAAATTATAATTTAAAATTTTTCTATTAATTGACCAAGCTCGAGGATAGAGTACTCATAATTTAAATGAAAATGAGATTGGTAGTTAATCTGTTAAACGATACATTACTTGAGAAAGGTAATTTTAGTAATCTCTTATTTCAGTTCTATGCGAAGTGACGAGTATCATAGGATTTCCTATAAACATAAGTTTATTTTATTGGAATAGAAGCCAATCAATCAGTTCTACAATGAATTAATTAATGACTCCGAATAAACTAACTAAAATAACTAGTATTTTATTGGGTCGAGTTATTGGCGGATTCTATGATCCATATCCCAATAGAGTACTTTTACCTTTTTTTGGTGTCATTCCTTTTCCTTACTATTTACTATATGGATATCAATCGCCGTAATAGTGGAATGATTGAAAATCTCATATTCTTTCTTTATCTTAATAAATATCTTAGTTAATAACTAAATGGTCAGTTTTAACCAGTGACTTGGTCATTTGAACAATTGTAACTTCTTTATTTAAATTTCTTTTTATTCAATACGATATTTGGGAAAGAATCGGAATAATTAAGAATTCAAAATCCTATTTGAGTTCTTTTCTATCTTGATTTTTATTTATTTATTTGACTTCCGAAAGAGAGAAGGGCTGGTGAATCGGAAACAATTAATAAGAATAAAAAAAGTTTGATTTTCTTATGGAACATACATATCAATATGCATGGATCATACCTTTCGTTCCACTTCCAGTTACTATGTCAATAGGATGGGGACTTCTGCTTGTTCCGACTGCAACAAAAAATCTTCGTCGTATGTGGGCTTTTCCTAGTGTTTCATTGCTAAGTATAGTTATGGTTTTTTCGGCCGATCTGTCTATTCAGCAAATCAATGGCAGTTCTATCTATCAATTTCTATGTTCTTGGACCATCAATAATGATTTTTCTTTCGAGTTCGGCCACTTGATCGACCCACTTACTTCTATTATGTCAATACTAATCACTACTGTTGGAATCATGGTTCTTATTTATAGTGACAATTATATGTCTCATGATCAAGGATATTTGAGATTTTTTGCTTATATGAGTTTTTCCAATACTTCTATGTTGGGATTAGTTACTAGTTCCAATTTGATACAAATTCATATTTTTTGGGAACTGGTGGGAATGTGTTCGTATCTATTAATAGGTTTTTGGTTCACACGACCAATTGCAGCCAATGCTTGTCAAAAAGCGTTTGTAACTAATCGTGTAGGGGATTTTGGTTTATTATTAGGAATCTTAGGTTTTTATTGGATAACAGGTAGTTTGGAATTTCGGGATTTGTTCGAAATCTTCAATAACTTGATCCATAATAATGGGGTCAATTCTTTATTTGCTACTCTGTGTGCCTCCCTATTATTCCTTGGTGCAGTTGCTAAATCCGCACAATTTCCCCTTCATGTATGGTTACCTGATGCCATGGAGGGGCCCACTCCTATTTCGGCTCTTATACATGCTGCTACTATGGTAGCAGCGGGAATTTTTCTTGTCGCTCGGCTTCTTCCCCTTTTCACAGTCATACCTTACATAATGAATCTCATTTCTTTGCTAGGTATAATAACGGTACTATTAGGAGCTACTTTAGCTCTTGCTCAAAAAGACATTAAGAGAAGTTTAGCCTATTCTACAATGTCTCAATTGGGTTATATTATGTTAGCTCCAGGGATAGGTTCTTATCGAGCTGCTTTATTCCATTTAATCACTCATGCCTATTCGAAAGCATTATTGTTTTTAGGATCCGGATCGATTATTCATTCAATGGAACCCATTGTTGGATATTCTCCAGATAAAAGTCAGAACATGGTTCTTATGGGTGGTTTAACCAAATATGTGCCAATTACAAAAACTACTTTTTTATTAGGTACACTTTCTCTTTGTGGTATTCCACCTCTTGCTTGTTTTTGGTCCAAAGATGAAATTCTTAATGATAGTTGGTTGTATTCACCGATTTTCGCGATAATAGCCTGTTCCACAGCAGGATTAACTGCATTTTATATGTTTCGGATGTATTTACTTACTTTTGAGGGGCATTTACACGTTCGGTTTCAAAATTACAGTGGCACTAAAAATGGCTCGTTCTCTTCAATATCTATATGGGGAAAAGAAGGACCGAAACCAGTTAACAAAAATGTACTTTTCTCAGTAATGAATAATAATAAAAAGGTTTCCCTTTTTTCGAAGAAGATATATCAAATTGATGGGAATATACGAAATCTGATGCGATCCTTTAGTACTCATTTTGACAATAAAGACACTTCCATGTATCCCTGTGAATCGGACAATACTATGCTATTTTCTCTACTTGTATTGGTCCTATTTACTTTGTTTGTTGGATCCATAGGAATTCCTTTCGATCAAGTAGGAATGGATTTGGATATATTATCGAAATGGTTAATCCCATCGATAAACCTTTTACATCAAAATTCGAACTATTCTGTGGATTGGTATGAATTTGTGACAAATGCAATTTATTCAGTCAGTATAGCCTATTTCGGAATATTCATAGCGTCTCTTTTATATGGGTCTGTTTATTCATCTTTTCAGAATTTAGAATTAATGAATTCATTTGTTAAAATAGGTCCTAAGAGACTTTTCTTGGACCGAATAATAAATGTAATATACAATTGGTCATATAATCGTGGTTACATAGATATTTTTT